GGAAGTTTGGGAGTAGTATTATTGCAAAATACAATTTATTCGGCCTTTTCATTGGGATTGGTTCTTTTTTTTTTATCTTTATTCTATATTCTATCGAACTCGTATTTTGTAGCTGCCGCGCAGCTCCTTATTTATGTAGGAGCTATAAATGTTTTAATCATTTTTGCTGTGATGTTCATGAATGGTTCAGAATATTCCAAAGATTTTCAGCTTTGGACCGTTGGGGATCGAGTTACTTCAATGGTTTGTACAAGTCTTTTTATTTCACTAATTACTACTATTCCAGATACGTCCTGGTATGGGATCATTTGGACTACAAAATCAAACCAGATTCTAGAACAAGATTTGATAAGTAACAGTCAACAAATTGGAATTCATTTATCAACAGATTTTTTTCTTCCATTTGAACTTATTTCAATAATTCTTTTAGTTGCTTTAATAGGTGCAATTGCTATAGCTCGTCAATAATAAATCTTTAAAATGAAGAATTCAAATACAATGAACGAAAAAAAAATGTTATAATCCTTTCATTTTGAGTTCCTGTCGAAAATTAAATAGAAATACTTTAGTTTTCTATGGATCTATTCTCAATATATTCCCTTGTTTTGTTCGATACTTGTTAGAATTGAATAGATTGAATTATTGTTCAGATTGAACTGAATCAAGATTGATAAGGAGTTGGTTAATGATGCTCGAACATGTACTTGTTTTGAGTGCCTATTTATTTTCTATTGGGATCTATGGATTGATCACAAGTCGAAATATGGTTAGAGCCCTTATGTGTCTTGAACTTATATTAAATTCAGTTAATATAAATTTTGTAACATTTTCTGATATTTTTGATAATCGTCAATTAAGAGGAGACATTTTATCAATTTTTCTTATAGCTATTGCAGCCGCTGAAGCAGCTATTGGACCGGCTATTGTTTCATCAATTTATCGTAATAGAAAATCAACTCGTATTAACCAATCAAATTTGTTGAATAAATAGTATTAATCATATAAATGGAAATTTGAATAGTCATAAATTAATTCAAATTAACAGGTTTGATACGGATAAGGTATGATCGTGGTTGCAAAAACATAAGAAATCAAAGTATTTTGGCCTTCGCTCATAAACAATTCGGAAGTAGATTGATTCTGATCACTTATTGATTCGTCTGGTATCTAAATATAGGATTCATTTATAAGTTAGTTTACTAGACCGAAAATTTATGACGTTCAAAAATGGATAGATCCAATGTCACACTCAGTAAAGATTTATGATACATGTATAGGATGTACTCAATGTGTCCGAGCGTGCCCCACCGATGTATTAGAAATGATACCCTGGGATGGATGTAAAGCTAAACAAATAGCTTCTGCTCCAAGGACCGAGGACTGTGTTGGTTGTAAGAGATGTGAATCCGCCTGTCCAACAGATTTCTTGAGTGTTCGAGTTTATTTATGGCATGAAACAACTCGCAGTATGGGTCTAGCTTATTGATACGTTTCATAAAACTCTATTTGAATCCATTTTTTTTTACCGACAAAATCCGTGCTCAATTTATTTGGAGCACGGATTTTTATGGCCCAAGTCTATCTTGTCTTTACCACGAATCATTTTCCTTGCTTAACAACAATTGTAGTTTTGCCAATACTTGCAGGTTCCTTAATTTTCTTTCTTCCACATAGGGGAAATAGAGTACCTCGTTGGTATACTATATGTATATGTATCTTAGAACTTCTTCTAACGACTTATGTATTCTGTTATCATTTCCAATCGGATGATTCATTAATCCAACTAGTGGAAGATTATAACTGGATCAATTTTTTTGATTTCCATTGGAGATTAGGAATAGATGGACTCTCTATAGGACCCATTTTACTGACGGGATTCATCACTACTTTAGCTACTTTAGCAGCTTGGCCGATTACTCGAGATTCTCAATTATTTCATTTCCTGATGTTAGCAATGTATAGTGGGCAAATAGGATTATTTTCTTCTCGAGACCTTTTGCTTTTTTTCCTCATGTGGGAGTTAGAATTAATTCCCGTTTATCTACTTGTATCCATGTGGGGAGGACAAAAACGTCTTTACTCAGCTACAAAATTTATTTTGTACACGGCGGGGGGTTCTGTTTTTCTTTTAATGGGAGTTCTGGGTCTCGGTTTATATGGTTCTAATGAACCAACATTAAATTTTAATATATTATCCAATCAAGCCTATCCTTTGGCCTTGGAAATAATATTCTATATTGGATTTTTTATTGCTTTTGCTGTCAAATTACCAATCATACCACTACATACGTGGTTACCAGATACCCATGGAGAAGCGCATTATAGTACTTGTATGCTTCTAGCCGGCATTTTATTAAAAATGGGAGCATATGGATTAGTTCGGATCAATATGGAATTATTTCCTCACGCCCATTCTATATTTTCGCCTTGGTTGATGATAGTAGGCGCAATGCAAATAATCTATGCAGCTTCAACATCTTTCGGTCAACGAAATTTAAAAAAAAGAATAGCCTATTCCTCTGTATCTCATATGGGTTTCATAATTATAGGAATTGGTTCTATCACTGATATGGGGCTCAACGGGGCCCTTTTCCAAATAATATCTCATGGATTTATTGGTGCAGCACTTTTTTTCTTGGCCGGGACAACTTATGATAGAATACGTCTTGTTTATCTTGACGAAATGGGTGGAGTAGCTAGCTCAATGCCAAAAAAATTCACGATGTTCAGTAGCTTTTCGATGGCCTCCCTTGCCTTACCGGGTATGAGTGGTTTTGTTGCCGAATTAATAGTATTTTTCGGATTAATTACTAGTCAAAAATATCTTTTAATAACAAAACTACTAATTACTTTGGTAATGGCAATTGGAATGATATTAACGCCTATTTACTTATTATCTATGTTACGCCAGATGTTCTATGGATACAAGATATTTAATGTTCCAAACTCTTCTTTTTTTGATTCTGGACCACGAGAGTTATTTCTTTCGATCGCTATTTTTTTACCTGTACTAGGTATTGGTATGTACCCCGATTTTGTTTTTTCACTATCAGTTGAAAAGGTTGAAGTTATTCTATCTAATTTTTTTATAGATAGTTTGGATAAATAAAAAAATCTTATCATTTCCTACGGTTAAGTAACAAAATCAATGTGAACTGGCAAGAACCCGGTGAATTACTACAATATTGTAGTAATTCACCGGGTTCTTGCCAGTTCACACCAAGTTTTTTTATCTGATATGTGTTGTAGACTTTTCTATTCGTATTCGTAAGAATCCCCCTTTTAATTCAATTAAAATGTTAATCTAAATGAACCATAACTATGTAGTCCTATTCCTAATAGATTGACCCCAAAATAGCATATCCAAATTATAAGAAATCCAATAGACGCCACAATTGCCGAATTTGTACCCGTCCAGTTTTTATTTGTTCGAGTATGAAAATAAATCGCGAATACGATCCAAGTAATAAAAGCCCAAGTTTCTTTTGGGTCCCAACTCCAATAAGATCCCCACGCTTCGTTAGCCCATACTGCCCCAGAAAGAATTCCTATGGTTAAAAATAGAAATCCTAGACTAATAACCCGATAACTCCAATAATCCAATTGTTGAATCAATTGCGACCTGTAATAATTCTTTAGAGAAAAAAACGAAGTATTTTGTAAAACATTACTTCGTTCATTCATGGATTTGATTTCACCAAAGAAAAGTGACTCATTTAAATTTACTAAATGATTACTCGTATAAAAAAACTTTCTATTTTTTCGAACTGTAATGACTAAAAGTGATACTGATAATAATGATCCACACAAAAGGGCTGCATAGCCGAATATCATCATACTTACATGCATTATTAACCACTCGGATTGAAGAGCCGGTACTAATATCGTGGATTCGTGTATTTCAGTTAAAAGATTTGAAGTAGCAAATCCTTGAGTAAAAATAGCACTTGGACCAATTATTGTGCTTAGAATATTTTTATTTTTTTTGAAATACGAAATTATATGAATAAGCGAAAAATTCCATGAAAGAAAGATTAATGATTCATATAAATCACTTAGTGGAAAATGTCCCGAATAAATCCAACGAGTAACTAATAATCCTGTTATACAGAAAAAAGTTATTATCATGCCCTTTTCGGATGAATCATATAGTTTTACGATTTCATTGACTAAAAAGGTTATCAACTGAATTGTAATTACAATCAAAACGGTCGAAAAAGAAATATGAGTTAATATATGCTCTAAGGTTGAAAATATCATAATTTTTTTTATTTTTTAAGAGAAGTCCCTTAATTAATTATAAATTAATTAGAAAATCAAAATTGGGAATTAAATTTATTTTTATTATAATTATAGGATCCATTTGCTTTTTTAGGAAATGACATGCCGCCACTCGGACTCGAACCGAGATGCTCTAGCACTGCTTCCTAAGAGCAGCGTGTCTACCAATTTCACCATAGCGGCTTGTCTTGAACTCATAATACCCTATGAATAATCAATCGTCTAGATTTAAGAATTCTATTGGGTGCAATATTTTTTAGGAAAGATTCAAATTGATAAATAAAAATTCGTTCAAATGGGTATTTGAAGGTTCATTATTTTAATTTAGGGGCTTTGTTTTATTTTCGTATATTTTTTACTCTCCTCGACTTGAACTCTTGGAAGACTAGATAGTCCTACTAGGAATTAAGGGCTAGAACCCCCTAAAATATTTTTCTTTTACTATAAATGAACTTTTTTTGATTTATTTAATTTCCAAAATGGAAAACAAAAAAATTTCTCAATGAACAAAAAAAGAATCTATTTTGGATCATTCAAAATTGACACTATAGTTATCCAGAATATCTTTACCAAGTGTTTTTGAGTGTATTCATGGCGAGAAATGTATGGGAGTTTATATAGGAATTCAGAGAAAATCCAAAACCACAAATAAGAAAGTTCCACAAAAAGGTTTAGAATTTTGATCAAAAACTAAATTAGTTTCAATGATTTTAGTAACG